ATCACTACCCCCTTTTTTGTATTTCCTTAATTTATTTCCTTAATTGAATTTCGTAGGACGAAGTTCCTTAAAAACCTCTGCCTTCTTTAAAATATCCTGAACAGTTTCTGTAGGTTGAGCCCCTTTTTCAAGGAAATATAAAATAGCAGGAACATTTAAATAAGTTTGATTCTTTATCGGATCATAAAAACCTACTTTCTGAAGATCTTTTCCTTCTCTTCGGGATCGAACATCAATTGCAACGATTCGATAGACGGCTCATTGGGATAGATATAGATGAACAACACCCCCCCTAGAAACGTATAGGAAGCTTTCTCCTCGTACGGCTCGAGAAAAATGATTGAGTCGAAGTTTTGTCTCTCTATGGAATTCTATCTAAGAAATGACAACTGGATCCATAAAATGATCAAAGTAATTAAAGATGTAAGTCGTTTTTTCTTCGTTCTTCCTTAAAATGAAAAAGAAATCATTCGTATTCTCATAACTCAAGTTGGATAACTTTCAAATAGTTCAAAGGAAAATCTTTCGACAATTTCATTTATTGAGCGGTCTTTCCTCCTTTTTTGTTTGTCTTGTTTAAAATTGGATTCTTCAGTCTGATCCAGTTATTAAGACAATTAAAAAGGTGTTTCCTTGTTCTGGGATCCTTTATCTTTGTTTTATTTTAAATCATTGGGTTTAAACATTACTTCGGTGCTTTTTAATCCTTTCAAAATGGCAGCAACATACCCTTTTTGCGATTTCTATGAAAAAATCCTACAAGATGGTGGATTCCCTCGTGAAACACTTTGGATCGAAAAAGTTTGATCAATTCCAATAAATTTTTTAATTTGAAACTTGCTCGAATTGGATTCTTTCGATTTCCATACCTAAGATATATTTACGAAGTTGTTTCAATTTTTTTTTATTGATTGGCATTAACCCTAGACCCTTGCCCCGAGAAAGAAATTAATACTTTCTACTCGAGCTCCATCATGGACTATTTACATTCCAAGACAACAAAAAACGAGGGGTTCTAGTGAAACAGAACCAATGATGTCGAGCTAAGAGCACCTTCATTCCTACAAAAAATGGTGGATGTACAAATCCACAACGGATCGTGTCCTTCAAGTCGCACGTTGCTTTCTACCACATCGTTTCAAACGAAGTTTTACCATAACATTCCTCTAAGAACCGGTATGGAATTGATTCAATTATGGAATCATGAATAGTCATTGGGTGGGCTGATGTATAAACACCATAATCTATAGTATTATTTATATTTATATACTATAGATATAGATATTTATTATACTATAGATATAGGTGGATAAAGATTTTTCTGAAGAAGTCTTAGTAAAACCCCATCGCTAATATTAATTTGTCTAACATTATTAACATTATAATATTAATTAATATATATTATATTTTATAAATAATAATCAATAAGACGAATAAACGAATTCTTTTTGATTCTGCATCTTCACGTGACTTAATAGGAGAGAAAGATTCAGCTTCTAAGGAATGATTAAAACTATTTATCTTTCTAAATTTCGAATAAATTTCGAAAGTTCCCCTTTCGACATCATTATTCCAAGAAAATTTGATAGTTAAAAATAACTTTTGATGATTGAGAAAATCCAAAGAATGGGGAGGGTTTCGTATCTATCAATTCAATCAAATACACTGAGCAATTGTCACCGTTTAGAGATATTGAAATGAACGCCTTCCCATTACTGATTAACTCCTATCTACCCCATTCTATGGGACTGATGCAGCATAAATCAAAAGAAGGGGGTGTCCTAGTCTTTTTGATTTTTACGAAATGCAAGCTGTCTAGGCACAAAGCCAAACAAGTCCAGATTAAGTCCAGTTTTTGCTCCTTTTTTTTCTATTTTAGCCTACCTCATTGATTAAGAATTAAGAGACTTAGTGAATTTAATTATTACCAAAAACCTCCTCTTGGCGAAAAGTCAAGAAATCGACAAAAATGAAAATGGAATCTAATTAGGCTAATTTAGGGGGTAGAGAATACGCGATAGGGAATATGGATTCTTTCGCATCTCGATTCAGTTTTTGAAAAAAAAAACTATTCATCGAAGAAAAAAATCAGAAACAACAATCACATTCCAGCTAACATTTCGATTTTAAACAGAACCAGAACATTGTTAAAAAAGCAATCTATATTGTCAGAGAATATATATGTTCTGGGACGGAAGGATTCGAACCTCCGAATAGCGGGACCAAAACCCGTTGCCTTACCACTTGGCCACGCCCCATTTAGATTTCTATGCGATACTAATAAAGTATATTGCTGGTTTTGTTTGTTTGTCAACTCTAGCCCAAATATCTATAGAATAGATTGGTATTCGGATTTTTCTATGTTTTTGGTATGTGTAGATATAGAATTCAACTTAATTTATTGATCATTACATATAATTCAATTAAGATATTGTATGAAAATATGATTTTTTCGATTCTCCTTTGAGAAAAGGAGGATTTTTGATTGGGTGGGTTCAAA